TGGAATTTCTATTCTGTTTACTGAATCACATGAAATTTTATCCAACTCCATATTTGGAATGAAATGTATGAACTACGTTTGAACGGAGGAATAAAGAGAATTTTCTACTTAAATTGGAAGTTGCAACAGATCAAAATGGAAAGGAATTGATAAAACAGTCCTAGAAACAGAATTCTGTCACTTAGACTTAGTAAAGTTAAAGTCATAAGGTTTTGTATATAATAGCAAAACAAAAAGGATTTCAATTATACCATTATTATGATATTACATATTCGAATTTGAGAAAAATAAAAGGATTCGGTATTTGGGAGATAAATACAAAGACAGAAAAATCAGAAACAACATAGGATCCATTTTTTTAGCACTTAACCGTCTTTATGTTAGAGATTTCGTTATTCAAAAAAAAACGATTCGCAGAGAAGAGAAATATTTCTACTTTACTGATTTTTGAATAGAATATGATTTGAAGTGTATAAGAAGGGTTGCACTTATTAAACACGTATGCGGATAGCTATAATATCCGACTTCTCTTTTATTGCTGGTTCTATTCGGGACAGTCCGGGTCGTGTTCTATCAAAAGAGAATTTCTATTTAATGCAAAATTGAAGTGAAGTAGGATAATTTTATGATAATTACCTATAGACAATATATCTAAATAATAGATATCTGCGTAACAATTTATGTTCTGGGGTTTACATATACTGATATGTTTTGTTATAATTGAAATTGAGAAGGATTTTTTGATTGAAAAAATAAATACTGATTAGTTCTGTCTCAATTTGTATTTTCTTATGTCATTAGGAAAACACAATTTGCGATTCAAATCCCAGAATCGTCATTAATTCGAACTAAGCAGTCAATAGTTAATGGTTCAAGTTTGTCGGCTGAAAATCCACATTTGATTTCTCAATAGAAAAGCCAGAGAATGTTTTTAGCATTGTGGATTTTCCAATACTATACAATCAATCGAAGGGATGGATAAAATCCAAAAAGGGTGTTTCTTTTAGGAAAAGGATTAAGGAAAACAGGAGTCAAAATCCAAATACAATAAAACTTCAGCAATCTGGGAAAATTTTCATCTATTTTGTATTATTTTGGCGGCATGGCCGAGTGGTAAGGCGGGGGACTGCAAATCCTTTTTCCCCAGTTCAAATCCGGGTGTCGCCTGATCAACAAAAAAACTCGAAATCTCTTCTTCTCTTCGGTTCCGCTTATAGAACTTGCAGAATTCTTCCCCGTTAGAAGCAGAGGAAACAGACTGTTAATGCTTTGTTGATTCTAAGCATGTGGTCTGAGGGTTTTCTAAACAAAAAAGAGTGTGAATGCTCGTTCGCATCTAGGATTCAAGGAAATATTCGAATCTACTGGTAGAGGGTCTATCAAGACTTCACGATTCCCTTCTATTACTAAGGGAGTGTCTAATGACTGGATCTTGAATCAGATTGTAGAGCCTGAATAGGAAATCTGATTCAATTAAGAGTTTTGGAAGGAGGTGCAATATACGACGGACTCGCGAGAATCTCCGAGTGCTCAGGTATCCAACCAATATTAGATTGGATTGATAATTGACTTTTATAGAAAAAGGGGCAAACAGAAAGAATTTCTTTGCGGCAACCCCTAGACAAGCCCCCTCTTTCAGAGCGATAATGGGGAAGGGGGGTACTGGATCAAATGGGGAAATAGAGGTCTGTAATAGATAGAGATTTCTGGTTTTTCGTGATTTCTCCCTTGTCTGTTTTTACTTACTAAGGTCAACAAAACAAAAAAAGAATAGGCCTTATTATTCTTATTCCTACATTTTCCCATTCCCTTCGGATCTTACTACGTATTTTGCTTGTGTTTAATCTTTCCCGATTCGAAATCATAATCGATTTATTGGATTGGTTTCTCGATAGTGTTCGGTCAGAATCCCTTTTTGACTCTGCGCCATGGATTCCACTATTATTAGGGAGGAATAATGGAAAAATTCCTTCGTATTTATAGAGATAGGGGACATAATTCACATGGATATAGTAAGTCTCGCTTGGGCTGCTTTAATGGTAGTCTTTACATTTTCCCTTTCACTCGTAGTGTGGGGAAGAAGTGGGCTCTAGAAGTACTACTAATTGAGTTGAGGAATCAAACCGTATCAATCGTTTTATAGATCGTTCTGCAACGCGTTTTGAACTATTTAAAATCAAAATCTCTGAATTTCGAATCCCATTGGACTCCAATGGAGTTATCTATGATATGAATCATACTCTTTCTCTCAAAGAGATATTTCAGTGATTCCCGTGTTTGTATTTCGAAAAGAAAGGGATTCCGATGATTGGAAATTTCTTCTAACCTAAAATTCTTCCGAAATTTTCTATTTCAATCAATGGAATGAGCTCTTACTATCTTTATAGATAGATACTGAGAAAGACTAGACTTTTTTTTATTTCTTTCCCTCTTTATTGTTCAAAGAAGAAGACGTTTTGTTAAGTGTATACGCACTTTCTATGAGAAATGATATAGAGAT